AGTCAAGTTATTGAATATTTCGAACAAATCACAAAATTCTAAACTACCTGTTATCCAATAAAGGCCTAAAATTCCTAATAGTAACCCAAAATCTCCTACACGATTAGTTACAAACGCTTTCTGACACGCATTCGATGCAATAGGTCGTGTGAACCAAAAACCTATTAATAGATAAGAACACATTCCAACCAATTCCCAAAAAATATAAATTTGTATCAAATTAGAACTAGTAACTAATCCCAACATTGAAGTATTGAAAAAACTCATATAAGCAAAAAATCTCAAATAGCCTTGATCATGAGACATATAATTATCACTATAAATAAGAACCATAATTCCAACTGTAGTAATTAATACTAACAAAATAGAAGTCAATGGGTCAATCAAGTGTCCGAATTCTAAAGAAAAATCATTAGTGATGGTCCACGACCATATATATTGATAAATGGAATTACTATTTATTTGCTGAATAAACAAATCGGTTGAAAAAATAAGCACTATACTTAACAATAAAATACTCGGAACCGCCCACCGACGACGAAGTTTTTTTGTTGCCGCCGAGAAAAGTAGAAGTCCCACTCCTATTAACATAGGAACTGCTAGTGTAATGAAGGGTATGATCCACGAATATTGATATATATGTGCCATAACTTAATTAATGATTAATTCTTTCTTGGTTCTGATTCATCGGCTCTTATCTCTTGTAATTTTTAAATTTTATTGAACGGATTTGCCAAAAAAAAAGAATAATTAATAATAATGATATTCAAAACTTAAATAGAAATTTTTCTTCATAATTATTCTGAATTTTTTTTCAAAATATCAAATTAAACATATTCAAATTAAGAAGTTACATATTCAAATTAAGAAGTTAGAATTGGTCAAATAATATACGACGATACTAATGAAACAAGACATTAATAAAAGAAAATTTACTCTAAAATTCGATTATTGCTGTGGATTGCAAAAATTTATATCCAGAGAATTTATATACAAAGGATAAAGAATTATATTAAAAGTAGTACTTAATTTTAATTTTATAAAAATGATAAAAAAAAATTCTTTTTCCAAAATTCTTCAACATTCAATAAAAAAGTAATAATAAAAAAAAAGAATTCTTTTTTTTTATTACTTTTTATTACTTTTTTCAAGTCAGAATTATTAATGATTGTATTTTATTTTGACCCAGATTTAATGCCTTCTCTTTTGTTTATAACAAATCCTATGTATGATATTGGGCGCTTTACGTTTACATAAGATAGAAGGAAAAAAAGAATTAATAAAAAGGAAAAAGAGAATTAATAAAATATCTTTTACATGAAATGGTTTTTAGAAAATCATATATTTTTTAAAAATTGATTAATAATTTTGAATTTGAAAATTCAACTTCAATAAATTCAATTTCAATTAGGGAGACCCTCTCTTCGAGCTTAACCAATTCCTAGAAAAAAAAAAAGAAAAAAAAAAACATTTTCATGGGGATAAAAAACTAAAGTTTTTGATGTATTTTATTCTATATAAATTCTATATATAAATTATTCTATAATAAATTATTCTATATATAAATACAGTATGACGAAAAAAAGAAGAAATCTAACTACGAACTAATAAAAAACAATGGTTAGGCTTTGTAGGAAGCAAATAGAATTTAACGACTAAATAACTAGATAATAAAGAACAATTTTTTTTTAACACTATACGACAATATATGTCTTTCACATCCACTTCTAACAATAAAATAAATAATCTCTTTAATGTTGAATGGCAGTTCCAAAAAAACGTACTTCTATTTCAAAAAAGCGTATTCGAAAAAATATTTGGAAAAGAAGGGGATATTGGACCGCGTTGAAAGCTTTTTCGTTAGCAAAATCTCTTTCTACAGGTAATTCAAAAAGTTTTTTTGTGCAACAAATAAAAAATCAAACATCGGAATAATCTAACTCGGCTTGACATCGGAAAAAGATTGAATTTTATTTAGCATTTAAATTGGATTTAGCATTTAAAATAAAAAATATATACGAATATATACATAACGAATATATACATCGATATAATATTCTATACAATATTCTATACAATATATACAGAATATGATATACATATACTTTGAATAGAAAAGAAATAAATATATAACTATAAAGAATAGAAAAGAAATAGAATAAATAGAAATTTAATTATATAATTTCTATATAATTTTATATAATTTCCAGCCTTTATTGAGATAATCAATACAAAATTGACCCCTTTCCCCCCTTATCCTATGGATATGTGGAATCTAATTTGGATATTGAATTCTAAAAAGGGGTACTTTTTGTTTTTGTTTGCAAAAAAAAAAAGAAGACACAAAGTTCGTCTTTTTGATTTTTAGCAAATTTTCTCATTTCCGGGATGGGGATTCTTATTTTCCCCATCCAGCCCTTTGTCACTTTGTCACAATAATACGAAATATTAATAAGTTTTTAATAAGTTTTTGAATAGATGAATAAAAAAGAGCCGATCTAAAATCATTAGTAAAAAAAAACTAATCGTTAAAAACAAAAATTATTAATTTTTAAGTCACCCTCCTTAAAAATATTATTTTAAATAACTAATAAGCTCCCCTTTCTATCCAATTAATAAAATTTGCATATTGCATATTTAGTTTAGATAGATATGTATATAAGAGGTTATTTTTGAATGATTTTTTTTACACTATATATTTGGACTGGAAGATGGATCTCAAGATATATATTAAAAATTAGACAATATTAAAAAAAAAAAAAAAATATTGGAGCTACGCTACTAAAATTAAAGCTCGACGATTGAATCAAAATTGGTTATTATGATTTTGAGCAAGCCGCTATGGTGAAATCGGTAGACACGCTGCTCTTAGGAAGCAGTGCTAGAGCATCTCGGTTCGAGTCCGAGTGGCGGCATAATATAATGTCTTATCTTTTCATTTCCTTTTCAAGAGGATACAATACGCCCTATAATGATAATGAATTCAATTCATAATTTCAATTATGTATAATGTATAATTAAAGAATCCTACCCTTTTGTTAATTTGTTAAGGATTTTTATGATATTTTTGACTTTAGAACACATATTAACTCATATTTCTTTTTCGGTTGTTTCAATTGGAATTCTAATTCATTTAATGGCCTTATTAGTCGACGAATTTGTAGGACTTTATGCTTCGTCAAAAAAGGGCATGAGAGCTGCTTTTTTCTGTATAACAGGATTATTAGTTACTCGTTGGAGTTATTCGGGACATTTACCATTAAGTGACTTATATGAATCATTAATCTTTCTTTCATGGGGTTTTGCAATTATTCATATGGTTCCATATTTGAAAAAAAAAAAAAATTATTTAAACATAATAATTGCCCCAAGTATTTTTTTTACCCAAGCGTTTGCTACTTCGGGTTTTTTAACTAACCTGCATCGATCTGAAGTCTTAGTACCTGCTCTCCAATCCCGGTGGTTAATGATGCACGTAAGTATGATGGTATTGGGCTATGCAGCTCTTTTATGTGGATCATTATTATCAGTCGCCCTTCTAGTAATTACATTTTACAAAATCATAAGAACTTTGAATAGTGCTAAAAGTAATAATTTATTATCTAGTTCATTTTCCTTTGGTAAGAGCCAATACATGACGAAAAAAAATAATGTTTTTAAAAATACTTCCTTTCTTTCTTCTAGAAATTATTACAGGTCTCAATTGATTCAACAATTAGATCAGTGGGGTTATCGTATTATTAGTATAGGGTTCATTTTTTTGACCATAGGTATTCTTTCGGGAGCGGTCTGGGCTAATGAAGCCTGGGGATCATATTGGAATTGGGACCCAAAAGAAACTTGGGCTTTTATTACTTGGGCCATATTCGTGATTTATTTCCATATTCGAACAAATAAAAATTCTGATGAGGGTTTAAATTCTGCAATTGTTGCTTCTATGGGCTTTCTTATAATTTGGATCTGCTATTTTGGAGTTAATCTATTAGGACTTGGACTACATAGTTATGGTTCATTTACATTAACATCAAATTGATGAAGGGATCTGTCGCATATAACTATAGGACAACATATACAAGGGGGACAACATATACAAGAAGTTTTAGGCAATTCTTTGAGAACTTTTTGAATCACTACATTACTTGATTCAAAAAATTCTCAAAAGGGGGCAAAGGCATAAAGGTGTGTAGAATTGATTTTTTTTTTAACTTAAATTTAAATGAAAAGGAAAAAAAAAAAGAGATTTTTTTTATTGTTAAAGTTTTCATTTTTAAAAAAGAAAAGAATAGGATTCCTTTTTCATTTTCTGTTTTATTTCGAAAAACTACCTATAAAAAAACGGAAATAGAATAGCCTCAACCTTGTCAACTGATAATGAGAAAACGCAATCCGGATAAATACCAATACCTATTACAGGAAGAAGGATAGCGATCGAAACAAATAACTCTCGTGGTCCAGAATCAAAAAAATAAGAATTTTGGGCATTAAACAGCTTGTATCCATAGAACATCTGGCGTAACATAGATAATAAATAAATAGGAGTTAGGACGATTCCAACCGCCAGTACAAAAGTAATTAGTATTTTTGGCATTAAAAGATATTTTTGGTCAGTAATTATTCCAAAAAATACTATCAATTCAGCAAAAAAACCGCTCATGCCCGGTAATGCAAGAGACGCTAGCGATAAGATACTGAATAACGTGAATATTTTTGGCATTGGGGCAGCCATTCCGCCCATTTCGTCGAGATAAAGAAGACGTATTCTATCATAACTCGTTCCCGCCAAGAAAAAAAGTGCAGCGCCAATAAATCCATGTGATATTATTTGTAAAATGACTCCATTGAGTCCCATCTCGCTTAGAGAGCAAATTCCGATAATTATGAAACCCATATGAGATACAGACGAATAGGCTATTCTTTTTTTTAAATTTCGCTGACCAAGAGATGTTAAAGCTGCATAGATTATTTGTATTGCGCCCACTATTATCAACCAGGGCGAAAATATCGAATGAGCATGGGGTAGTAATTCCATATTGATTCGAACCAACCCGTATGCTCCCATTTTTAATAAGATTCCGGCTAGAAGCATACAAGTACTGTAATGTGCTTCTCCGTGGGTGTCTGGTAACCATGTATGTAAGGGTATAATCGGTGACTTGACAGCAAACGCAATAAGAAATCCAATATAGAATATTATTTCCAGAGCCATGGGATATGATTGATTGGCTAATGTTTCAAAATTAAATGTTGGTTCCTTGGTACCGTATAAAGCGATACCTAAAGCCCCCATTAATAAAAAAACAGAACTTCCCGCAGTATACAAAATAAACTTTGTAGCTGAATAGAGACGTTTCTTTCCTCCCCACATGGCTACAAGCAGATAAACGGGAATTAATTCTAATTCCCACATGATGAAAAAAAGTAAAAGATCTTGAGAAGAAAATAATCCTATTTGACCACTATACATTGCTAACATTAAAAAATGGAATAATCGGGAATCCCGAGTAACTGGCCGAGCCGCTAAAATAGCTAAAGTAGTGATAAACCCTGTCAGTAAAATAGGTCCGAGAGATAGTCCATCTATTCCCAATCTCCAGTAAAAATCAAAAAAATGGATCCATTTATAATCTTCTATTAATTGGGTTAATGGATCGTCCAATTCAAAATAATAAGAGAATGTATAAGTCATTAAAAGTAATTCGACTATACATATAAAAATAGTATACCACCTAATTACCTTATTTCCTCTATGTGGGAGAAAAAAAATTAAGGAACCTGCGGATATTGGTAAAACTACAAACATTGTTAACCAAGGAAAAGACTTCATGGTAAAAACAAGATAACTTGGACCAGAAAAACCCTTAATCAAAAAAATTCTCTTTTTTTGATTAAGGGTTTTTGTCGGTAAACAAAAAATCAAATGTATTCAAGTGGTATTTTCTGGAAAGTATCAATAAGCTAGACCCATGCTTCTAGTTGTTTCATGCCATAAATAAACTCGAACACTTAAAAAATCTGTTGGACAGGCGGATTCACATCTCTTACAGCCAACACAATCTTCTGTTCTTGGAGCAGAGGCAATTTGCTTAGCCTTACACCCGTCCCAAGGTATCATTTCTAATACATCTGTGGGGCAGGCGCGGACACATTGAGTACAACCTATACATGTATCATAAATCTTTACTGAATGTGACATTGGATTTAGAATTTTTTTTTAACTTTATACTTTTTCGATCTAGTAAATTTCTACAATGAATCATATATGTGAATACCAGATGAATCAATGATTTACCAGACTTGTGCTATTCAATTCCGGATCGACTCGGGAGATATAACCAAGATGCTTTAATTTAATTTATTCGTTTTTCGCAAACATGATCTGATTGGTTCCGTATCCGTATCATATATACCAATTCAATTTGATGAATAGAAAGGTTCTATTTATATATATTATATATATATAAATATTATATATATAAATATTATTTATATGTATTTATATAGAAATTTCTATTTTCTATTCTATTTTATATGATTAATACTACTTATTCAACATATTGGATTGATTGATACGAGTTGATTTTCTATTACGATAAATTGACGAAACAATAGCCAATCCAATAGCGGCTTCAGCGGCCGCGATAGCTATAATAAAAATTGAGAAAATATTTCCTTTTAATTGGCGACTATCAAAAAAATCAGAAAATGTTACAAAATTTATATTAACCGCATTCAGTATAAGTTCAAGACACATAAGAGCTCGAACCATATTTCGACTCGTAATCAATCCATAAATACCGATAGAAAATAAATAAACACTCAAAACAAGTACATATTCCCGCATCATCGGTCAACTCCTTATCAATTTCGATTTATTACCAATCTATTTATTTCTTGTGTACTTGGTTTATGAAATTCTTATTCTAGTCAATCCAATATGTTGATATTGAATTCTTATTCATATTGAAATAAATCGAATAAACAAATCTCTACATGAATAATCCTCAAATTCAAATAGAATTAAAGTCAAATGAATGTAATAAGATCGAGCAACAAACAAGTTGAATTTGGATTTCAATTGCTAATTCCAAAGATTTATTATTGATGAGCCACAGCAATAGCACCTATCAAAGCAACTAAAAGAATTATTGAAATGAATTCAAATGGAAGGAAAAAATCGGTTGATAAATGAATTCCAATTTGTTGACTATTACTTATCCAATCCTGCTCTATAATCTGGTTTTTTCTTGTAGTCCAAATAACCCCGTACCATGACGTATCTGGAATAATAGTAATTAGTGAAACAAAAATACTTGTACAAATTAAGGAAGTAAACCCATTCCCAACGGTCAAAATATTAAAATCTTTGTAATATTCTGAAGTATTCATGAACATCACAGCAAATAGAATTAAAACATTTATAGCTCCCACATAAATAAGTAGCTGCGCGGCAGCTACAAAATGAGAATTTGATAAAATATAGAATAAGGATATACAAACGAGAACCAATCCCAACGAAAAGGCAGAATAAATTGGGTTGGTAAGTAATACCACTCCTAGACTTCCTAATATAAGACCTAACCCCAGAAAAACTAAAAGAAAATCATGTATTGGTCCAGGCAAATCCATTGTACGTAAAATAAAAGATAAAAAATAAAATTGTTTTTTCATGACCTTATTGACCTCACCGGGAAAAGCCCTTTTTTAGATTTTTTTAGAATAGGGTGATAATTGAATTAAACCCTAAGGGTTGGAAATTATTGTAGGTACAACTATTAAACTTATCTTATTCTTTCTCAAAAAGGGTAATGATTAGAACTTATTCTATATAAATAGATATAAATAGAAATGAAAAATAGAAATTTTGAAATAACTATGGATAGAACTCGGGGTATATTACTAGATTTTCAATCCAAATTAAGCCATGCTGCGGTTCTCACCAACCAATCAAATAACTGGTTGAGTTTTGTAGTTATTGAATACACAAAATGAAAAAATCATTCCCCCCTTTTTCGGTCAAAATGGAATCTTAGTTTATGAATTGGAAATTGTTCTTTAATTAATCTTTAATCAATTAATCTTTAATCAAAGGAGATTTCGCGTTTTGTTTTGATGAGATGAATTCAAAATTGTTCGAATTGTATAATCGTCAATTATTGACATTGGTAAACGCCCTAAAGCAATTTGATTATAATTCAATTCGTGACGATCATAAGTAGAAAGTTCATATTCTTCAGTCATTGATAAACAATTTGTTGGGCAATACTCAACACAGTTACCACAAAATATACAGATTCCAAAATCAATACTATAATTAAGCAATCGCTTCTTTCGAATATCGGTTTCCAATTTCCAATCAATAAGAGGTAGATCAATAGGACATACGCGAACACATACTTCACAAGCAATGCATTTATCAAATTCAAAATGGATTCGACCACGAAAACGTTCAGATGTGATTAATTTTTCATAAGGATATTGAATAGTTACGGGCAAACGATTTATGTGGGATAAGGTAATCATGAAACTTTGGCCAATGTACCTAGCGGCTCGTATGGTTTGTTGACCATAATTCATGAACCCAGTTACTAGGGAGAACATATAGTGAATATCTATGAATAATCTTATGTTTATTTATTTCTCTTGTTTTGTTTGAGACAAGACAGAATATAGAAAAGCATTTCTTTATAGTGAAAGGAGTTGGGAAGAAGTTGTTAATAATAAATTTCCGAGAGAAATAGGTAAAAGAAATTTCCAACCAAGATTTAATAATTGGTCCATTCTTAGTCGAGGCAAAGTCCATCTTGTTGTGATCGAAATGAACAAGAACAAATAAGTTTTAACCAATGTAATAAAGATACCAATTGTTACCCCGAAGACTCCACCGACGTTATTTATTTCAAAAAAGTCTGGAAGGGAAATGGCGGGAATAGACATATTCCAACCTCCAAAGTAAAGAACTGTTACAAATAATGACGAAACTAATAAGTTTAGATAGGAAGCAATATAAAATAAACCAAATTTGATACCCGAATATTCGGTTTGATACCCTGCTACTAATTCTTCTTCTGCTTCTGGTAAATCAAAGGGTAATCTTTCACATTCTGCCAGGGACGAAATTAAAAAAATGATAAACCCTATAGGTTGGCGCCACAAGTTCCATCCCCACAAACCATATTTTGATTGCGCCTCAACTATATCAACTGTACTTGAACTGTTAGATAATCATAGTCGATGATAACATCACTGTTCCGATCGCTATTACAGAACCGTACATGAGATTCTTACCTCATACGGCTCCTCTAAGGCCATAAATAAATCTAAGGACCGGGTCGTATTATTTATTTTAATACATATATTTATCGGATTTAGCAGATAAATACGATAAAAATGGATCGAAGGCTCCCTAATTCGACCAATGCAATTCTATCTGTTATAATACTAAAAATAAAAAAGTACTTCTGAATTGATCTCATCCTTTAAGAATTGAAATTTTTCTTTTTTGGGTAATAACTTATACTTCAATAAAATATTCAATAAAATATTCCTTGTAGAAATAGCAATAGCTATTTCACCCTATCTTTTTTCTTTTTTGATTACGAAAAAGAATTAGACATTTCCTTAGTTTATGCATTATGATACGAATTTGATTTCCATAAACATAAATATGGATATAGGAAAAATCAAATAAATAAAAAGGAAAAAGGATCTCTTTTTTCTATTGTAAACGTATTATATTCTTTGTTTCGCTCCTATTCTTCTTTCTGAAAAGGGGGAAGGGGTCAAAAAATGAAAATAATAAAAAAAAAAGAAAGCAAAGGATTATTTCGTTCCTGATAGTCATTTCTTTAATCAGTGGGCGGGAGGATACTCTGAATCGGAATTATGTTATGGGGAGTACTGCCTGATCATTTCTACGAATTAAAAGCCCCAATTAATATTCTTTTTATATTATTATGTTGAAATATCTTTGTCGAAATATCTTTCTATTCTTTTTTTATAATTTTGAAAATCTCTATTACCAACCCTTTGTGTATCTTGGTGTTCCTAATCATCCACTTATTTTTGCTCAATTACTCGCTAGTTAGCATTATGGTAATACAGATAAATGATAGTGAAAACTCAATAAAGTTGATCTTGAGCCCGCTTCAAGCCAGGATGAATAATCAACCAATCTTGGGGCAACCGCTTTCGTCTTATTATGTTTAGTTTAGTTCTGCTTTACTCTTGTACATAGGAAATGAGTCTCCATTTTTTACGCCAAAAGTTCAAGCTGTTTTATTTCACTCATATAACTATCCAATTTCGTTCATGAACCAAAAAAAAGGAAATATAGTCAATTCATTTCATTTTGCCTTTTTCTGTTCTTAAATTTTCTTACAAAAAAGTTTATCTTTCAACGAATCGCACGTAGAGATATGGATAATACACAGAGAGTTAAGGGTATTTCATAACTAATAGATTGAGCAGTAGCTCGAAGACCACCTACAAAAGAATATTTATTATTTGATCCATAACCTGACATAAGAAGACCGATGGGAACAATGCTTGAAATGGCAATCCATAAAAAAACACCAATTTTTAGATCAGCTAAAACAAAATGATATCCAAAAGGAATTACTGCATAGCTTAATAAAGTTGATATGACTGCTATAGATGGCCCGATACTGAATAACCGAGTATCCCCCCTCGAGGGAAAAAGATTCTCTTTGAAAAGTAATTTTGTTCCATCGGCTAACGCTTGAAGAACTCCAAAAGGACCGGCATATTCAGGTCCAATACGTTGTTGTATTCCTGCAGATATTTCTCTTTCTAACCACACAATTACTAGTATGCCTAGTGTGATTACCAGTACAAGAGTCAAAATAGGAACAAGCATCCATATAATTTCATAGATCTCGTTGATGGAGTCTAATCTGGAAAAAGAGTTGATAGCTTGTACTTCTCTCGTATTAATGACTTCCGGTGTATCAATTATCATTTCAACGATCAACTTCTCCCATAATGATATCTATACTACCTAGTATTGTCATAATATCAGCCAATTTCATTCTTTTAACTAGTTGAGGGAGAATTTGCAAATTGATAAAACCCGGTGGGCGAATTTTCCATCTCCACGGAAAACTGCTCTGATCCCCGATCAGAAAAATGCCCAATTCTCCCTTTGGGGCTTCGACTCTTACATAAAGTTCTTGTTTCGGCAATTCAAAAGTAGGAGAAGTTTTTTTACTAATGAATCGATATTCAAAATCATTCCATTCTGGACCCTTTTCGCTATCAAAACATCTAACTTCTAGATTTTCGTAGGGTCCCCCTGGAATTCCTTCCAAAGCCTGTTGAATAATTTTTATGGATTCTGTCATTTCACCAATTCGGACTAAATAACGAGCCAGCGAATCTCCTTCCTTTTGCCACTGGACTTCCCAATCAAATTCTTCGTACGACTCATAATGATCAACCTTACGGAGATCCCATTGTATTCCAGAAGCTCGTAGCATTGGTCCTGATAAACCCCAATTGATTGCTTCCTCTGCAGCAACAATACCTATTCCCTCAACTCGTTCTAAAAAAATAGGATTTCGCGTAATAAGTTTTTGATATTCAGCAACTTTTTGTAAAAAATAATCGCAAAAATCCAAACATTTATCTATCCATCCGTGAGGTAAATCAGCCCCTACCCCCCCGATACGAAAATAATTATGCATCATTCTCATCCCAGTGGCAGCTTCGAATAAATCATATACTAATTCTCTTTCTCTAAAAATATAGAAAAACGGAGTTTGTGCACCGATATCCGCCATAAAAGGCCCAAGCCATAATAGATGAGAAGCTATACGACTCAACTCCAACATAATTACTCTGATATAGCTAGCTCTTTTAGGTACCTGAATATTTCCTAAATGCTCTGGACCATTTATTGTTATTGCTTCTGTGAACATAGTAGCTAAATAATCCCAACGTGTTACATAAGGCAAATACTGTATAATTGTTCGGTTTTCCGCAATTTTTTCCATTCCTCTGTGTAAATAACCTAATATTGGCTCACAATCAATAACATTTTCACCGTCTAGAGTAAGGATAAGTCGAAGAACACCATGCATTGATGGGTGGTGGGGACCCATGTTGACTATCATAAGATCTTTTCTTGTAGTTGGTACATTCATAGAGGTTTCCTCGATTCATTCTTCCATGAATTAATGAAAACGAAAAAAAAAAGTTCATCAAAATCCAAGATCTAATAAATCAAATAATTAAATAAAAAAAAATTAACTAGTTTTTAGTTTTTGATTCCCGAATATCCAACCGATTAATTAATTCTTTGTAACGTACTCTATTCTTCTTTGCAAAATAAGATAGCAGTCGTTGTCGTTTTCCTAGAATTTTTCGTAAACCCCTCTGAGATAAATAGTCTTTTCTATGCAATTCCAAATGTGAGGTAAGTCTTTGTATCTTATTAGTGAAACTTAGTATTTGAAATTCAATAGATCCTTTGTTTTCTTCTTTTAATTCTTGTGAAATAACTGGGATGAATGAATTTTTTACCATAAAATGAAAGCCCCTCTTTTATTAAATATTAAATGAAGATATTTTTCTTGATCAGTAATAATAAAAAGAATGGAAAATGTAATTAAAATGGAATATAGAATATATTAATAAATGGAATAATATATTAATAAATGGAATATAGAATAGGAATATAGAATATATTAATAGCTAAATAATATAATAATTTCAGTGTATTTAAATTTTATATACACAATAATCTTTACTTCATTAGTAATTCCTGCTTTTGTTAAATCAAATTTATTATTAATAAATCCAATTTTCTTTTATTCGACTAGAGAGAAAAAAAGATAGTATATTTCTTTTCTTACAAAAGCGAAAAATTTATACCTAAAAAAAAAATGAATTAATGAATTTTAAAATCGACTTGATACGTACATATATCAGACCAGAATAGGGAATGTAAAAAATACATGTGTCCGCTTCTCTCTTTTCTTATATTAGATCAGAACGTTATGATATATACATCAAAAATGCACCCTTACCGAATTTTGAATTGTGGATATATATGTATCCTTACCATACCGAATCGGCTGGCGTTGTTAGTATCAAACCAATATCGATTCATACAAGCTAAATCTTCTAATCGATAATTGGGCCAAAGAAAAAGTTTTAATTTACTTAGTAGGCTATTTTTATATCTATCACAATCTTTGCTTTTATCAAACCCGTAGCTACGATCTTTTATGTTATTATCATTCAAAATGTATCTGTTTATATGAATATTATTTCTATTTTTTGGTTGTGAAGTGAAAGAAATTAGAATTCTTAATTCTCTACGCCGTTTCGGCGATAAAATGTTTTCAGGAACAAGTAAATCATAATTATTTTTGTCTCTATTTCGAATTCGATTTTGATGTCTTTCAATAAATTTGGTAGAATTCTTTTTATCAGCATAGCTCTTTTCCCTGTATTTTTGCTTAATTTGTTCTTTGCTCTTATGAACCAATAAAATACCTAGAATTTGGTACATAATAAATTGTCCATCATTTTTTACCGACAGATGCAACGGTTCGATAATCAATAGTCCTTTTTTCATCAATTCGGTCAGCGTTAAATCCTTCTGAATCATCAGAATATCCAGACTTATTTCTTCCCTTTTAATAGAGGATATAATAATTTCTCGTGGATTTGTCAGTCTAAGCAGGAGACAATATACTTTGATATTATTGATTATTTTTTGATTTAAAGAATCATCCCATCTTAATTGAAAACATAAATACCTTTTTAGGAAGAAATCGAGCTCTGCTTCCGTATTACTTTTGTATTGTTTTTTCTTTCTACGGTTTTTCCCGTCCGATTCCACATAATCTTCTTCAATATCTTTTTCTTGATTGGCGAAAACTGATCGAAGATCCGCTCGGTCCTCCGATTCGTTTTCCTCATGCGTTCTATTTTCAAATTTAATAGATTTTTTTTCAAGAGATATAAAAAGATTTACATTTTTCTTGTTGTTGATTTTTTTATTTTCACTAATATTGTCATTTCTATTAAAATTGAAAAGAAGTAATTGGATTGGTATTGACCAGGGTTTTATCTTATATATTTTGTACAATATGACAAATTTTTGAAAGAACCAAAGTTCTAAATTGGATATAGGATCATTTAATATTTCGTCATTCATTCCCATCCAATCAAAAAGATTTTTTTTTTTTTTAGATGAATTAGTTTCTTGATCTTTGCGAAACCTACGAAAAAAATGATTTTTCTTATCAATTTTATCGGCCATTTGATATTTATTAGGGTCCGTTTTATTATTTTTTTTATGTTTGGTTCCAGTATCGATCCAGTACGCAATATGGACTTTCTTTCTAAGACAAAAATTAAGAATTCTCCAATCAAAATATTTTCTAGCTGGGGTTTTCTCCATATCGATAATATCATCCTCTGTTAGATAATTATTGATAAGAATACTACCTAACATATCCAAAAATTTGCTTGTATTTGGGTTGTAATTATAAGAAATCTTTTTATTTCCTTTTAATAGGGATCTATAAATATATGAGTCTTTCTGATCATGATGATTAATATATTTATATGATAAAAGATTATATCGAACGTTTTTTTTCAAATTCTCTTTTTCTTTTTGCTTTGATAATAGGTCTGCTTCAAAATTATTTTGTTTTTTGTACTGAATTAATGATTTGAATTGGTCTTTTTCATATAAATTCCATTTTGGTAAAGATTTTTTTTGAACCATACAGCCTTGATTAATTTCAGTTTGCCATATTAATCTATACCATCTAATCTGATAAAAATTGTATTTATATTGATAAGGACTCCTTAACCATTTTTTCCATTGACTCATTGCAGAATTTAGAAAAATTTTCTTTTTTAATTCGGGATGAAATAGCCCTTGGTCCCAAAAATAATCTTTTATTTCAGTCTTAAGAAATAGGGATGTTCCGTGATATTGAAGGACAGATTTTAACTTATATAAATTAATAATTTGGATTTGTGATAATTTATAAAATACATATGCTTGTGACAAGGAGGATCTGTCAGAAGAAATTTTTGAATTGTTTTTATTATTATTATTTATAAGACTAATATTCCTTTTATTATGTGACTTTTTTATAATCGAAATAAAGTGAATTCGATTTCGATTTGTTTTATCAATTCTTTTATGATTTTCTTTGTTATTGTAAATGTATTTAGGAATAATTTTCCTTGTTGATTGAAGAAAAAGTTGTGCATTGATTCTCGGAATATTAATGATAACTATAAAGATATCTATGTATAGCCTTTCAATCAAAATTCTTATAAAAAAATAGGATTTACGAATCAAGCGAGCATTTCTTTTTTTTAATATTTGTAAATTTTTTTTTGATGATTGTAATCTTTTAGCATTATAGTTTATTTTGTTAGGGCGAATATTCATTTCGGAGCTTATAATTTTTTTTGTCTTTTCTTTTGTAATTTTGTCTATTTGATTTAAGATTGCGTTTGTTCTAGCCGTCATATCTTTCATTTTTTTTTCTGTCAGTGAATAATTTGTCCAATCTATAAATTTCATTTTTGGAGACGATTTTTGAATTGTCCGATTATTGATTATCGACTCCGTTTCTTTTTTAGTTTCATTTAATTCATAGACTTCTCTAAACCAAAATAAGAAAATTAGGTTTCTTTTTGATTTAAAAAATTTGTTTATTATTTCTTTTAGAAATAGAAGGTTTTGGATGAACCAAGTTTTTTTTTCTTTGGATAAATTGAGAAAAACTTTCCTTTTTTCGTTTAAAGTTTTTATAACTAAAAAAAAATTCTTTTTCAACTTTCTAATTTTTTTTTCGAGTTTTTTAAAAATCGGGTCAAAAAGGGAAAATCGTTTTCGAGGAGAACCAAAGGGTCGTTCGGCTTCCATTCCCCAAATTGTTAAAAAACAAAAATCGTTTTTTTGATTTTTCCTTTTCCTTACATCGTTAAGAATATGAGAGGATTTTGACTTCGATCTGTGCCAAGGTTTTAAACGAAAAGGAAATAGGATTTTTATTTGAATACCGTCTGTTAACCAGTTTTTCGGGAATTCTTTTTCTGATAATTGAACTCCATTATAGGTGCATTTAACATGCATTTCTCTATTCCAATCCGTTAAATCCTCGGACCATTCAGGAATTTGAAAAAATAGCATACGAATCATATTTTTAGCTATTATTAATGAAGGTAATAGAATATATTTTCGAAGAAGTGATTGGGTTACTAAAACACAACCTCTTATTACTTGAGCGAACACAATGCTATCCCAAGCTTCAGCTATTTCTATTTGGGTTTTTTCTTCTCTTTTGTCTTCGTCTCTTTTGTCCTTTTCTTTTTTCTCATTTTTGTTTGTTTTTTCCCCGTTATAAGTAGAATCGGAAATCGTGAATTCTTTGTTTTTACACATCCAATTTCGCAATATTATTTTCATCAGTTCAGAAATATCAAAAGAAAAAAAAAGAGAATTGTCCAGCCTGTACAAAAAAAGAGGAGAATGCATATTTGCTTGAAACAGTTTCCAAATAACTGTTTTACGTCGTTGGTTTCGCATTGAACCCTTTATTATGTTTCGACGAAAGTCCGATTGTTGTGAATAACGTATTAAAGCCACTTCCTCAGCTTGATCAGGATTAGTTCTGCCTTTGGTATTATTATCACTATCTGTATTTTGTTGATTATCAGTAAAGATTACTACACGTTTGGCTTTTCGTGAACGAATCCCATGATCTTCTCCTACGCTCTCTTCATTTTCTCCTTCTTGTTGTTCTAAATCGTCGATTAATTTGTACGACCATCGAGGAACTTGTTTACTTATTTCTTTTATTCCATTCGATTTTTTTATAATTGTTTTATTGTTAGGATCCGTTATAACTCCATTGAATACAAATTTGAAATTTTTTATTTGATTTTCTAAATTCATTTCGTCTTCTTTAGAAAATAATGAAAGTTCCTTAAAATTAAAACTTGATTTTACTGAAAATTCATTAATTAAGTTCAAAAAATAGACAATTTCTCTTGAAAATGATTTTCTATCAAATGGATTAATTTTTTGTTCAAATTCTTGATAATTATCAAGATAATTAGTATTAAGAAGAATAATATAGATTTTATTTATCCAAACCTCATCTATGTAATTCTTTATGGAATTTTCATTTATGGTTAAGGTTGAAGGTGAAAAAAAAAATTGGATTCTCCCGCGGCTAGACCTGTTCACTAACGGATCATATATTTTAGGTAAATATTCCTTTTTGGTTTCATTATTACATAATCGAGTCTTTTTTTCCAATATATTCAGAGTAAGAAATCCTTTATCTAAAGCCTCAGCTCTAGTTATAAATTCGTTACTTAAGTTTTTCTTTTTTTCTTCATTGTTATAATTCCAATCATTAGATAATTCATCTGAGGATGTCTTCTCTGTTGTGAAAAATTCGATTTTTCTTTCGATCATTTCCAAAAAAGTTGACAA